CTATGACTAGAAATGTGGTACAAGTAATTCCAAAAATCTAATAGAAAAACAATATAAACAAGCAAAAGGCTTTTCATATGTTTTTTGATCATACAGAATTACATAAACGATTTCCAACAAAAATTTGGTTCTTTTTATAACTTGGTATTGAAAAATCCGCGGATCTAGAAATTCATTTCGGATAATTGAACCTTCTCAAACTGTTTCTTTTTCAGAACCAAAAAGATTTGTGCCAAAATAATAGATGCCAAGAAGAGCAAAAGGCCTTGTACGCGTAATGGATCTTGAAGTACTATTTCCGCATCCCCTTGACCAAATCCACCCACATTAGGATTACTCGTTAATGGTTGATCCAGTTTGAGGGATTCACCCTCGGAAACAAGAAGTTCTGGTCCTGGAGGGATAATATCAACCACTTGACGTCCATCCGATGCATCCACTATGGTTATTTCGTATCCCCCTTTTTCTTTTCGTATTATTTTGCTTACTATACCCGCCGCTGTAGCATTATAAACATTATTGTTACTCTTGCTCCCGTCGGGATAAATCTGGCCCCTTCCCCTGTTCCCGCCTACGTATATGGGATATTTTAAGAAGTGAACGTCTTTCTTAGTAGCGGGGTCCGGGGAAAGAATAGGAAAGGCGATTTCACTATATTTTTGACCAGGAATGGGACCTATCACAAGAATATTTTTTTTAGTAGGGCGATAACTCTGAAAAGACAGATTTCCCATCTTTTCTTTAATCTCGGGCGAAATACGATCGGGCGGGGCTAATTCAAACCCCTCAGGTAAAATAAGAATAGCCCCCACATTCAAGGCTCCTTTTTTACCATTAGCAAGAACTTGTTTCAGTTGCAAATCATAGGGAATTCGAACAACTGCTTCAAATACAGTATCAGGCAGTACCGCTTGTGGAACCTCGATATCCACGGGCTTGTTCGCTAAATGGCAATTGGCACATACAATACGGCCAGTCGCTTCTCGTGGATTTTCATAACTCTGCTGTGCAAAGATAGGATACGCATTTGAAATGGGTGTCCGAGTGATTATATATATGATGAGCGATACGGAAATGAATCGAATAATCTCTTCCTTTATCCAAGAAAAGGTATTTCTAGTTGGCATGGTCCAATCATTGATCCCAAAAATTTCTACAATAAAATTAGATAAGTCACTAGTATAGTTCCCTATCTACGATTCTGCTATTTACGGAAATAATTTGACTGGAATATTGAAGGAATCCCCCCCCCCGGGGTGGCTAGAAAGAATAAGTGCATTTTTTATTGTTTTACTTATGTCCAAAGTAACAAACATTATAATTGGCTCGTTCGATCATTTTTCAATCATTCATTGAATGATAAATAACTACAAGTGACGGAGATACACGATTTAAATAACGAAAAATAAAATATTTAAAAATTGTATCTAAAATGACTGGAAAAGTAGAAACAAGACCAGATATAATTTGATCATTATGATCAAATCCAAAATCTTTGTAGATAGAGCCAATCATTAGGTCCCAGCCATGGGGCGAATGGAATCCTATACATAAATCCGTTAATAAAAGAATAGAAAAAGCTTTTATTGTGTCGCTTAAATTATATATAAATTCTTGAAGACAAGAGTTAAGAAAAATAAGTTCCTCATTACCTAAAATAGAATAAACACTTAGAATAAGGAAATAAATTATATTTGTTGAGAAATGTAAAATCGTATGGATACGACTCTCATTGTGCATCTTGATCAATTGGATCGTTTCTTTGTATACTCCGGCGTGAAGCTTTTGTAAACGCCCGTCCGGGTATTCCTTTATCATTTCGTCGAAGAGGGATAGTTCCTCTAATTCTATGAATTTTTTTAGAATAACCTTTTCTTGAATATTATTCAAAAAAATTTCGGCGTGCCTGATATTCCACCAATTATTAACCCAAGATTCCAGACTTTTATTACATGAGAGAGAGATCCACCAAGGCAAAAATACTATAGATGCAAAATAGAGAAGGGAATTAAATGCTTTCTTTTTTGCCATTTGCCCGTCTGTGAATTTTGAAATGAACTCGTCGCAGTCGTCGACTCTATATGATACTAATATTTCTATCAAGTATCAGTTCTATTACATTACAAGTCTCGAGCCTATAGCCCTGTTTTTTATTTGTGATTCAGTACAGTGGTTGGTCCTTGAATTGAGAAAGAATAGAGAAAAACAATATAGAAATACAGAAATAGAATAATAAAGAGTTGAAATAAAATAAATAAACTAGAATATTATATTTATATATAGAATATTCTTTCAATATATATATTGCTGAAATTCGAAGTAATTGTCTCCTTTGGTGACTGCACGAAAGAGCCATTTCAAATTACTGAATATTATTCGAGTTTCGAGACGCAAGACCTCCCCGGTTATCAAGATATCAAAAATTTTTGAAAAAAAAAAAGCTCGCCGGTGGCCCGCAGTACAGGAATAATTAAGAGAAATTTCTCGATTTCGAAATGTTTTGATATATGAGATGAATCTATTATTTCAATTTGTTACTTCTTTCGTTTCTGAATTGATTTAAGTGCATTTACATACGCATAAAAAAAATTTATGGACAAAATTATTTCGTTTTATGATTGTTTCGTGTACGTTTACTTTTTTTGTTCTAAATCAGAGTTTGGCATAAACTTCAGTTAAGTTATGCTATAGAAAAAAGATAAAGATAATTCTTGAGTTATAGTTTTTTCTTTAACTTTTGCTAAGAAAGCTTTCAAAATACTTCAATTGGTACACGCAAGAAATAGGCCAATTCCGCGGCTTTCTGTTCAATTTCTCGTAGAGTCAAATTCTCATCGATACGAGTCAAAGGAATGGACCCATGGCCTCTGATTTCCATATAAAGTATAGGACGAGCATAAATACCTTCTTTAACTTCTATTCTGATGGATTGAATGTCTTTCATAAGGAATCGCAGGAAGATGCGACGATTTTTTCCAGGAAATCCCCAACGAAAAATACACACTATTCCTTCTTTTATATCGAATCGATCATAACCACTACCCACATTCCACGAAATTGTGCACCACAAATATGAACTAATAAAAAGACCCGCAATTCCATAGAAAGACATCACGATTCCTTGTGGAAAAAAAAGAATTTGCTGAGAGGGAAATAACGGTATAAAATTGCTACCAAGATAACTATAAGTTCCAACCAACAAAAATCCTAATGAACCTAAAAAAAGGATAAAGGCCCAGCAGAAATTACTCGGTTTTCTAGACCCCGCTATAAGTTCTATCCATATACGGTCTGATCGCCAACTCATACTATACTAGATCTAGTTGCATTTTATTATAATGGAGAGATAACATAACCCCAATAAATTTGACTTTCATTTTTTTGTTTCCGAAGTAACCCTCATCAACTAGCACTATTATGCTGTGAAGCGTTAGGAGTAATTCATCAATTGCTTAGAGCTAACCCAAAATAATAACCCCTTTTATATGCATATGATTTCTTATAGATATATTGATTTTACGTTTCAGAAATTCATCCCGATCCCGTTTTCTTTTCAAATAGCTATAAGTCATTTACTCATATATGATGTTTATGTATACGAGCTTCTGCTCGGAGGAAGTTACCCGTTATATACCATATTCTACTAAATAGATATTTGTGTTATGATCCAAATAAGCCTAAGTTTAAAAAAAAATAGAAATAGATAAGATTTAACCCCATAATATCTAAAAAATCTTGTTTTTTTGAACATGAAGAGATAAAGAAACCATAGCAATTGCCGGAAATACTAAGCCCACTAAAGGCACAAAAATAGCGGGTAAGTTGCTGATAGTTGTCATAGAATGGGTACCTCGATTTAATATTTGTACCTGGTATATATTATTATATTTGTTGTTATATTAACATTTTAACCTGTTATTGTTATAAAGATATCTTATACTTCATATATAATTATACTAGTATAATTATACTTAAGTGAGTATTGAATATATACAATATTAAGAGATATACAATAGAAGAGTATATTCTATATATATACGAAGATATAATAAGGAATAAATATATAGAAAGACTAATATAATATATATAGAGATACTGATATATACTAATATATATAATCTATTTTATTAAGTATATAACTTACTTAAGTAAGTATATAATCTAATGTAAATCAAAAGTGTAAATAAACGGGCTTATTCATCTTTCTATATCTTTCTACATGAAATATATGTATGATAATCCACTTTTTTCTTTTTTTATTTATTTTTATTATTATTAGTATATTCTATCTATTCTAAATTTTTATTAGTATATTATAATTTTATAATTTTTTTAAAATTGAATCTATTTAATATTAAAATTATAAATATTAAAATATTATAATTTAATATCGATAAAAAAATATCCCCATGATTCTTTTTACAATTCAATCTTATGTTACCAAAGAAAAATACATTCTTCGAATTTTTCCTTTCATTTATATAAACTAAATTAACTAAATAACTACTTGGTCACCCCAAACAAATAATAAAATGTAGAATTAATTTAATTATTTTTTAATTATTTAATAAATCTAAGGCTTATACCTTTCTACTTGAATTGAATTTTCTTTCAAAGGAACGAAAGCATGGAGCTGAAATAATTCACTTAGAACGCCTTTTAAAGGATTACGAGGTACGATTGGATCGAATAAGCCCTTATGAAATAAATATTCAGCTACTTGTGAACCCTCAGGTACTGTCTTATTCAATGTTTGTTCAATTACTCTTTTACCCGCAAATGCAATGTAGGCATCAGGTTCGGCAATAATGATATCTCCCAACATACCAAAACTAGCTGTCACCCCACCCGTAGTAGGAGATGTAAGGATTGCCACATAGAATAACTTTTTATTTGATTGATAATCATATAAAGCAGAAGATATTTTAGCCATTTGCATCAAGCTCAAACTTCCTTCTTGCATGCGTGCTCCTCCAGAAGCACACACTAGAATAAGAGGT